GCTTCATCAAGACTATCTTACCCCGGAGCTATGGAAGTGAAGAGTTCAAATATGCTAGAAGCATAGGGTACCGGGTAACCCCTCTTTCGGGCTACATCTTTCAAAAGATGATTCCCTGCACCCCCTTCGGGGAGTTTGTTAGCTCCCTCTTTCTTCTTTAAGTATACTTAGACTCAATTTAGTCTAATTCTCTAAAGTAAGATTCACCTTATCTAGGGCTTGGTCTACCTTAAAAAGCCCAATAAGTCCTGCTGCGGACAAGCCTGAGCCCTACCTCTAGCGAAATATATATCATATTATTATCCAAGAGACCCCTACCTAGCCTTTGCTTTTAGGGATAAAGCCCCCCATAACTACTTCCTTTCTGAGGGAAGACGCGTAGATCGATACAGGAGTCGATTTAATATAATATTGATTTTCTAAGTCTTTCTACGCCAGCTAACGGTGCCACCGACCCTGAAGACAGAAACTGACCTATCCAATAAATTAACCTACGCGCTGCGAATGCCGAAATTGGTTTTGTGTTCCGTTCATGGGGATATAGCATCGAGATAGATTCCATAAAGGGAAGGGCGAACTGCCTAGCAAAGAGAAAGGGCGGAAGGGGCCCTCGCTAGGAGTTAGAATTCCAAAAATAAAGAAGACGGTCACTCTACTACTATATACTACATTTAGACTTCTTCTATCGGTCCCTTTAGGCATGATGATATGGTCTCTTTAGCAGCAAGGATGGTAGCCCGGGTTACTTCAGGAGCAGGCACAGTGTCGACAGGAGCAATTGCAGCTTCTTCTATTCACTGCTTTTTTACCCCTGAATAGAAAGTGGTTTTTTAACCCACATTTGGAAAAGGTCCATTAGGTTCTTTGTAGCAATCGGGGACTTTTGCGAATCGAATAAAGGTTCGGGGGAATTGATATAGGGCTATAAGTAGGCCGTTTGCTATTGCTAAAAAGTATATATACACTCCCCATGATCTATAGGGTATAATTCACCCGTAATACTCCCTTGAGCCAATTCCTGCTCTATACCTTCTCATAGTATATATTCAGAATAAATTTATAGTATTATCTAACACTAGGATAAAAGTATATATACACTCCCCATGATCTATAGGGTATAAGTATATATACACTAAACATGATCTATAGGATATAATAATATATACTCTATTGTGGATCTATAGGATATAATAATATATACTTGATTGTCTATCTATAGGATATAAGTATATATAAGCCACCCGGAAGTTTCCCGGAGGTCATTTCCCACCCCCCTATCTTATTATTCAAATCTGAGCTAAAAGAATAGAGGTTGGAAAGTCTATGTACTCTCAACCAATCTTATTATTATAATAAGATCTCTAAGAGGTAGGAGGGTGAGGTTTGGGTTTGGCCAGGGTGGGGGAAAGCTAAATCGACTCTTTCTATATCGGAAACAACAAAGAATAGAATCTTTCTACATCCGTCCATTTACGCTACACTTAATATATATACTGCCATGATCACTCTGCTAATAGCAATATAGAATAAGGTGCGGTCTGGTTTTATACCTTGCGTGAAGGTTTTCAGTGGTGTTTGGCTTTTAGGTTTATCCAGGGTTCTTCAATTTGTCTATGTGCATTTATATGTTCTAAACAACTATACAGGTATATTCTGCTATATATTCATACATATATCAAATCTTTATCGGTGTATATCTATACCCCTCTTAAAAAGTGTTCTAATAGAATTTAGCATAGTAGGCTTTATAAGCCCTTTTATACTCGACTTTATTAAGAATAGTGAGACTAATTACTTGAATATTCTAATCACAGAAGTTTCTAACTATCTGGGCGTGAATCCTCAGGATTGGTTTAGAGGCCCTGAGGTTATAGAAGATACCTATAAATCCAGTTTTTCCTGAGTTAATGCCAGATGAGGTTATAGAAGATAATAAAGCCGATCTATCATCAGATGGGGAAGAAGGTAAGTTTGATAGGAGGGATCTCCTCCGGATTGTTTGTGGGATATACCTCTTGGGATATTTCTTTTATTGTACGGAATACTTCTTTTAAACACTCAACGAAAATCGAAATTACTTATATAAGGAGCAAGACACCCTTATTATTAATTACCCCTCCCGGGTAGGGATCAGGTATGCATTGGTAAAGACTCTTTACTTGGAGGGTCGAACTCTAGGCTAAGAATAAGCAAGAGGAAGGAGTTGTCCATGGGATGGACAACGAAGTGTATCGGTCCTCCTCGACCTCTTCTCTTGAGTCTATCTTTCCTAAAAGTCTTGATTGCTATTGTCTTATTAAAGTGTTGAGGGACACAACACAGTCTATCCTAGTCCAATTACGCTGTATAAATCTATATGCTGCTATGTATACTCTTCTAAAAGTCTTATTCAGTCAATTTTCTTTATGGATTCTCCCGTCTTTAAATTCTATCTTTAAGCTTTGGGTTTACGGTATCTATGGTCTTCTAGAATACTCCTATTACTATATCATTGCTGTAGTAATCGTCTATTACTATTTCATTATTATAAAGCACTATACTGGTATATTTACCTATCTTTATCTTTTCTATTTATTCATCAGTAGATATATTAACTTCTTTGTCTTAAAAGCCTTTATAATTCATTTTATTATGTTATGTTTATTTACGCCCCTTTTACCATATATTCTCAATAAGAATGGTTATATAGATATCTTATATAGTCTATACATAGAACTATCTAACCGCTGCGTTGATTTTCTAGATTATCTTAGAAATGCTGAGGTTCTAGAAGGCGAAAAGAAATCCGATTCGATCCTTATATAAGTAATTTCGATTTTTTTGCATTCCCGTACTGTTATTTAGAAGCCGGAAACAAGACAGAAACTTCTTTTTGCCGTACTTTTCCGAGCCCAAGGGTTCTTTGTTGTTGTTCGATGATCCTTTTTATCCGCTTCGAGGCTGGAAGAGACTACTGCATTTACTCTCTAACGCGCCTGAGAATAGATTCCACGGTCAATCTGAAATATACAATAATCGAAAGTATATCTCATATAAAAAGTAAGACAAAGGGCATTTGTTTATGATTTCCTTTCGAAGCGGTAAACATAGAAAGACTATGTCTCAGTTCTGAGTCCCGTAGAAGATCTTCCTAATACCTTGGAATTAGGTCCTATGAAAACCTCTTTCTATGAACTTCACCCGGAACTCTTACAGTAGCAGTAGAATTAGCTTCAGTTGAATGAAATGGCCTGGAAGTCAGAATGGATTCTGACTCTTTCGGGGGCAAAGCGAGAATCGGATCCTCTCTTCTCCTCTGGGCTAAATCCTCCTGGCTCTTCCTAATCACTCGTAAACATACTCTATAATCAGCTACTTTATCAGCTAGAATAAATGCCTTAGAATCGAATCTTCTTCCTTACCAGGGCTTACTACTGTCTTTGCTGTCTTTCGGAAGATTTATTTCACTGTCGAAATGACGATAGAATCCATTAGCAGCTAACAGATCAAATGGATCTCACCTAGGCTGCTTCTCATCCAACACCTGGTTAATCCCTTACTTATACAACTTATACAGATAAACGGGAGTTCAGCCTAAGAGAACAGCAACTCAGTATGAAAGCCACTTAAGAGTGGCTAAGGCTGGCGTTACTTAGATCCGTAACTCAGTATAAATAACATAGAAGAGAGCTGCTATAATCTTGACAGTTTAATTACCATGGGAAGAAGGGCTAGGAAGTTCGAATCACTGCCTATGCCCTGTAATTCCATTTCCAATCCCATAGAATCTTTTCCTATGATCTGCCTAGTCCTCAATAGTGGGTTGAGTTCTGTCTATTTCGGCTATTGAGCTCGAAGGTAACTAAGACAGATCCAAACCGGGACTCTCAACACAACTAGGAACCCTGGGCCTAAGCCCTATAGATTGAGAAGGAAGCAAGTATGAAGATTTCTCTTCCAAGGCAAGCCTTTAAGAGGGAGTCAAATCGTGCTTATGAGTCTTTGTTCAGACAACTCATACACCTACATAGCATAGACTGACTGACAAGCATAGATTGATAGAAAGGCCTACTTATACACTTCTATTGGATTGGGTTACACGTCCATCCTTGATATTCCTCCATCTAGCTCCTATCTCTGATCCCGTCCGGTGCATAGAGCAATCGTCAGTCCTTAAGTCATTAAATAAAGTTTTAGTAGCTGCATCGGGGAATAGATCAATCGGAAGTAGGTTAAAGCAGTTAGCAGGAGAAAGAGTCGGCTTCTAATTAGTGACTGGGGAATCAAAGTCAGTAGTCTTTGAAGACACTTTCAATACACGGCCTCATGTTAAGATAGGATAGGACTGATTCACAGTTGTTTAAATTACGTATGTAGAGATTAAAATCCTGAACTGGGTTACTAATCTTGAGAGTGTCATTTGTGCTACTAAGATTTAGACTTCAATTTGTCTAATCAATTCCTCAGTTTTCGGAGTAAACTCATTCTATTTAGTTGATACCATACAGGCCGGAAGAATGGCCAGGTAACTCCACTAACAATACTTAGGCTAAGACTGGGGAAAACAACTAAGAATATACCGTTCGTGCCCTAGATGATCTAGATGATATAGAAGAAAGACTTTGATTGGGTGCATCTTCTTATACGTCCTGAGTGAAATTGCATTACTAAACCTGGGTAAGCCATTCCTAAACAAAGATTTTCACCGGTAACAGATCCTCGGTATGTTAAGGAAGAAGCTAGTATTGAGGAGTAAGTTGAGCAGTAATCATATCCGTATCCCTTTGATTCCATTCCAACGGAGAAAAAACTACCGTAACTAAAAAGATTGGCGAAAGCCTGGGAATCTGAAAGCTTTTTAATCTCTTTCAAGACTCAGGGCTTACAAGGCCGGAAAGAGATGGAGAGAACTCTCAGTCACTCAAAACATCTATTCGTTTTTGGGGGCCTCCTACCATGGAATCTCTTTCCCCGCCTATAATGGATACAACCAGGACTTAGAATACACTAATAAGGGGGTG